ACAATAAAATATGTTGACATGAGGAGGAACATATTTACTAGTTATATCATCTGCAATCGCCTGAATCTCAAGACGTTCTTCGAACCAATCATAGACTTTATTGAGATAGGTAAACCAAGGGGACTCCCCCTCTGAGAACCGTATATGAGAATTTCATCTCGTACGGCTCAAACAGAAATACCCAAATACTCGTTCTAACGGATATGTGTAATAGAAAGTTTGCAACTTCTTAACTTAACCCTATGATTCCAATCTTCTCTGAAGATACAAAAAATAGAGATCCGAAAGCTCTTCTTTGTGGTTATAATGCCAAAATCTCAAGTCGGCTCACTCGTCTTTATTTTGACCGTTACTGGCCTCTTGAATATTCTTTAACTTTTCTTTTCTTTGATTTGTTTTATTTTGTGTGTAATGTGGCTTTACTACTGTCTTCTTTATTATTGATAGGAATTCTCTTGTTAAGACCCTATAAAATCGATTAAAAAAAACCTCAGATTCATACTAAAAAACCACGATGATTCAAGAAAACCTTTAATCTAAGTCCAAAAATTCCCTGAGTAAGAACTATTGGATCATCACTTATTCAATGAATAGATATAATAAAAAATCCAAATAAACGTTTGTCCTTTGATAAAAAAAAGGATAAGCGGCGGTTTGAAAGAATCAAAATCTTTGGATTTATTATAACTTCTAACTCCTTGAAAAAGATTTTTAAGTCCGGTTGCGGGGTCTAAATATTAAGTATGAATCATAGTTCTAATACTTTAGAATCCATTTTTTTCTATATTCCGTGCTCCAGATACTAGAATAAATATCCGACGGGGTAAAACCATCTCTATCAAGATGACAGACTCACTCTCTGTACTATCAATAGGATCAATTATAACAAGTCACACACTCATATTCCGGAAATACAGAAGAAAAGAAATTCCACGATCGAACTAAACTACCAAACCAAAATAGAATGGGCTAAAAATCTAAGACCCAAGTGGTATTGAAAAATTAGTTAGTCGGTTCTTGTGAATCTAATTCATAGAAATTTCGTCCAGTAAAATGGAAGAATTATAAATCTCCAAAATAATAGATAGAAATATCGCAAATAGGGCCATTGCAACACCCATCAAAGGAGTAGTTCCCCAACCAGGAGCTACTTTACCATATTCCGAATTCAAAGGTTTCAATAAATTCCCTACAATAGTTCGTCTTGGACCAGATCTAGAACTACCCTCAACAGTTTGTGTAGCCATAAATCCTATTTTTTTTATTCATTGAGATCTGTTGACTTTGTATACCATTCCGCTGTAAATAAATGATCTTATCCTAGATCCATTTTGGTCTTGAAATTATATAATAATGGAAACAGCAGCCCTAGTTGCCATCTCTATATCTGGTTTACTTGTAAGTTTTACTGGGTACGCCTTATATACTGCTTTTGGGCAACCCTCTCAACAACTAAGAGATCCATTCGAAGAACATGGGGACTAGTTGAAGTAATGAGCCTACCAATATTGGTAGGCTCATTACTTCAATTGAGATAATGAAAAATCATTTCATCTTTTTAGTTGGAACTTTAGGTGGTTCTCTAAAAAAGATAGCGAAAAAAATAATTCCTAAAGTAGAAACTAAGAGGAATGTATAAACCAATGCTTCCATGGATTTGATCGTGGTTTACAATTATAGCTTTCATACCTGTTTATTTGGGATCGTCTCTCGGATAAAGAAAAAGAAAGAACAAGAGTAAAAGAAAAGGTAGCAATTCAAATCAAGATTTATCCGGTTCCCTATGGCAAATTCCAATCACAAAAAGAAAATAAAGTCCAAAAGGAACAAAACAATGTTGTATCAGACTACTTGTCTTCTTGTAGTTGGATCTCCAAGTTTTTGGAATGCTCCAAATTCTACTTGAGCATCCAAATCTGGGTCGATACCAGCAAAAACATCTCTGAACAAGGTTCTAGCACCATGCCAAATGTGTCCGAAAAAGAAGAGCAGAGCAAACGAAGCATGTCCAAAAGTAAACCAACCTCTTGGACTGCTACGAAAAACACCATCCGATTTCAAAGTAGCACGATCTAATTCAAAAATTTCACCCAATTGAGCACGTCTAGCATATTTTTTCACAGTAGCAGGATCACTATAACTGACTCCATTGAGTTCGCCACCATAGAACTCAACAGTTACACCTACTTGTTCGACACTATATTTTGATTCTGCCCTTCGAAAAGGAACATCGGCTCTAACAATTCCGTCTCCGTCTACCAAAACAACCGGAAATGTTTCAAAAAAAGTAGGCATACGACGTACAAAAAGTTCACGCCCCTCTTTATCTCTAAAGATAGGGTGTCCTAACCAACCAACAGCTATTCCATCCCCATTGTCCATTGAGCCCGCTCTAAACAATCCGCCTTTTGCTGGATTATTGCCAATGTAATCATAAAAGGCTAATTTTTCGGGAATTTTAGACCAAGCTTCTGATAAACTTTGATTTTTGGCTAGCCCAGCACCAACTCTTCGATATATTTCTTGCTGGAAGTATCCCTGATCCCATTGATAACGAGTGGGACCAAATAATTCAATCGGCGTAGTTGCTGAACCATACCACATAGTTCCAGCAACAACAAAAGCTGCAAAAAAGACAGCAGCGATACTACTGGAAAGGACGGTTTCAATATTTCCCATACGCAATCCTTTGTACAGACGTTGGGGTGGACGGACACTAAGATGGAAAAGGCCCGCTAATATGCCTAATGTCCCTGCTGCAATATGATGAGAGGCTATTCCCCCTGGAACAAAAGGATCAAAACCTTCCACACCCCATGCGGGATTTACGGATTGTACCCTTCCGGTTAGTCCATAAGGATCGGACACCCATATTCCAGGACCATACAATCCTGTTACATGAAATGCGCCAAAACCAAAACAAGCCACCCCTGAAAGAAATAAATGAATTCCAAAAATTTTAGGCAAATCCAAAGAGGGTTTTCCTGTACGTTCATCACAAAAGATTTCTAGATCCCAATATACCCAATGCCAGATAGCCGCCAAAAAGCACAAGCCGGAAAACACAATATGTGCCCCGGCTACACCTTCGTAACTCCAAATACCTGGATTCGTTATAGTTCCTCCTGTGATACTCCAACCACCCCATGAATTGGTTATTCCTAAACGAGTCATGAAGGGTATAACAAACATACCTTGTCTCCACATTGGGTCAAGAACAGGGTCAGAGGGATCAAAAACGGCTAATTCATATAGAGCCATCGAACCGGCCCAACCAGCAACCAGAGCTGTATGCATTATATGGACAGAAAGTAAACGGCCGGGATCATTTAATACGACGGTATGAACACGATACCAAGGCAAACCCATGAAAATACCTCTTATATCAACAAAAAATGGACACTATGTAACTTTATTGCACTATAAAAAACTATACTATGGACCCTCTCTTTTTAGTGGATTATCTCGGGTAAAGGATTAATATTTGTTCTAGTTTTTTAGTAATAACGAAAGAATTCTATTCGTAGGAACAAAAGAAGCAGATCTATTCTATACCCGATAAGTAAGAATACGCAATGGTGGAGGGGGGGTTGACCGTATTTTATATGAGCGCTTATATCTTTTTATCAGTGAATGCAGACATATTTGTTCATCACTCAAAAAACCTATTCGTAAGAATTTTCCTTTAATCACTCGGTCTTCCTTTTGTATTTAGGATTTTTTTTACGAATTTATTCATATTCAATCTATATTTATATTCAATCTATAAATAAAATATGATAAAGACCAATCATTATTAAGACAATAAACCCATTGTTACGTTTCCGCATCAAAGCGAGATATACTACTTAATTCAATTCTTTTTTCATTTAATGCCTATTGGTGTTCCAAAAGTACCCTTTCGAAGTCCTGGAGAGGAAGATGCATCTTGGGTTGACGTATAGTGCGACTTGTCAGATATATTGGGTCATATGGGATTTCCCCGTTCTCTCCCCCGATCGAGATATCCTCTCTTTCACCCCAAAAAAGATTGATTGAATCAGCAAAAATTTGGAGCGTGAAGTATGTAATTAGATCTTTTTTTGGGGGGATATCCAGATTAATATTACAAATTTACAATAATTTATGGTTGGCTTGGTTGGACCAATAAAATGAAGCATCCAGGCTCTGTTTAAAAAAAAAACCAAATGATAATATATCTATGATTACTATTTCTATCATATATTTGTGTTTGCTGGAAAACATGAAATAAATTGAAGAAAAGAAGTCGTAGCAAAAAGACGTGGTATTGGAGTATTTGTGCTATATGTGCAAATCCAAATCGGGTAGATCTTTACTCGGAGTAGAACAGAAACCTAAAAGAATTGAATTGAAGAAGCCCAATCAAAAAAACAAGAAAATTACATCGCGATTTGGATTCGATCTCGATGAAAACAATATATCAATGAGAAGTTAGTTCAATAAGTGTTTAGTATTTTTTTTATAATATATTAATAATATTAATATAGAATTTAATATAGAATAATATTAATATAGATTAATATAGATAAATATAGATGGGTCAAAAGTCGTCTTTCTTGAAAAATGTAAGAAAAAGACCTTTCTTTAGAAGTTCGAAAAAGTCTGCTATGAAAAAGAAAAAAGAAAGAGGGTTGAAATCTACACATTGATTTTTTTTCGCGATTTTTGGTGAACCGTATGCATCAAAAGGTGCATGTACGGCTCCTAAGGGATAAAATCTTATCCTAATCAACCGACTTTATCGAGAAAGACTACTTTTTTTAGGCCAAGGGATTGATAGTGCGATATCCAATCAACTTATTGGCCTTATGGTATATCTCAGTATAGAGGATGATACCAAAGATTTGTATTTGTTTATAAATTCTCCGGGCGGATGGATAATACCCGGAATAGCTATTTATGATACTATGCAATTTGTGAAACCAGATGTACAGACAGTATGCATGGGATTAGCCGCTTCAATGGGATCTTTTATTCTCGCAGGAGGAGAAATTACTAAACGTCTAGCATTCCCTCACGCTTGGCGCCAATGAGTCTTTTATTTGAGAAAAAAAAAAGAAGACTATGCCTTCGCCATATGAATATTAAGCAATAATAGCATGGCACTTCGAATTCGATATGCGAAAATTTTTCAAAACCATTCGATTATGTATCGAAAGAGTGGTATGAGAAAATGGGTATTTCCGATTTTATCTGATCTATCAGGAGCCTATTTCAGCGTCACAAACTTTTTTGTTTTTACACCGGAAAGCTTTTAACAATCTTTATGTTATGAAAGAATATGAAAAAAAAAAAAAAAAGATTTTTTTACTTATACTTATATAACTATATAATATAACTATATAACATTTGCATTTGATTTGAAAAAAAAAAGAAACTTTGGGATTGCTGAATAACAGACCAAATAATAAAGCAACGGAACCATCATAGTATTTTTTAACTACTACAAAAAAGGAAGGGTGGTTATTGGATCATTTACCGATCTAGGTCTGATAGACCTTCTCTATTTTTCTCTTTCTTCGATGGAAGGTAAAAACCAATTCCATAGTAGAGCCGTATGCAATACGCAAAAGATGCCTGTACGGTTGTTCAATCTTTGTTTTTTATTATTCTTTATCTGTCGTCTTATCGTACGAGATAGAGGAGCCTTTTATTTTTATTATGTTATATCATCAGGGTAATGATCCATCAACCCGCAAGTGCTTTTTATGAGGCACAAACGGGAGAATTTATCCTGGAAGCGGAAGAACTACTGAAACTGCGCGAAACTATCACAAGGGTTTATGTACAAAGAACGGGCAAACCTTTATGGGTTGTATCCGAAGACATGGAAAGGGATGTTTTTATGTCAGCAGCAGAAGCCCAAGCTCATGGAATTGTTGATCTTGTAGCGGTTGAATAAAAAATTAGTAGGGATTCCGCGCAAATACACAATTTGAGATTTTTTCTTCTTACCGCTTACCTGATTTAATTATAATATCTCTATTAATTAATCTATTCTATTAATAATTAATTAATCTATAATCTATTAATCTAGAATAAGAATATAAGTAATATAGAATTAATATAGAATGAATATAGAATGAAAGTAATCTAGAATATAAGTAATTCATAATCATCGGGTTAGGATTGATCTAAACCAGCTCATTATATATATGATTCAACATGCCAACTATTAAACAACTTATTAGAAACACAAGACAGCCAATCCGAAATGTCACGAAATCCCCCGCCCTTCGGGGATGCCCTCAGCGCCGAGGAACATGTACTAGGGTGTATGTGCGACTCGTTCCGATCATGGACTAAGACAAAACAGAGGAAATAAATTATTCCGGTATCAGTGATCGGTTAGGATAGAATGGAAAAACTCCATTCCATTCACTATCTTACTTAAAAAAAAAAAAAAAAGAATCTCTTATAATATATATCCTTTTATTGTTATTGTGTATCAAATTTATGGTTTCCGTTGGTGAAAATCCAATCACCTCAATTTGCAATTTCAGATGAGAAAGACTTCCCCATTGGTAGCAAATGCTTATCCATTAAGCAGGGGAAATTCGATTTCAAAATTAAAAAGCCGAAAGATTATGCACTTATTCTTGCAAGAACGGACTAAGAGGGTCAGCTCCCCAGCTAATCTTCACTTCATACTTAAATACCGTTACTGTATAGTTAGATTTCGTTGTGAAAGACTTTTTACTAGCTATTTCATGGGTAGAGCCAAAGAGTGCGAACTGTACAAGTTAACAATAGCATTGATTAAATGAGAGAAGGGGCTCCGGTGTATAGAGAGGACCTCGCCGTTTAAGAAGTAACCATAGAAACGATGGAATCCACTATTTCTTTATCCATTTCTATTTAATTGAATATGCTTTTTTGATACCTAGTATCAATAAAATAAATACAATTTCTTATTTCGAGGTTAAATGCTTAGAAATAAAAAAAATCGTGGTTGGGAAGGTTATAGTAGCAAAAGCCATTGGAATCTTTTATTTTATACATTGGAAAAATCCGTTTTTATTATTAATACACTAGTAAAGGGAAAAGAATAACTGAAAGAAAAGAAATCAAATAGTTATTCATCAAAGTTTGATTTATTCAATGACCAGAATTAAACGAGGATATATAGCTCGGAAACGTAGGACAAAAATTCGTTTATTTACATCAAGTTTTCGAGGGGCTCATTCAAGACTTACTCGAACTATTACTCAACAGAAAATAAAAGCTTTGGTTTCGGCTCATCGGGATAGAGATAGGAAAAAAAGAGATTTTCGTCGTTTGTGGATCAGTCGAATAAATGCAGTAATTCGCGAGAATCAAAAAAAAGTATACTATAGTTATAGCAGATTCATGTATAATCTGTACAAGAGGCAGTTGCTTCTTAATCGTAAAATACTTTCACAAATAGCTATATTAAATAAGAATTGTCTTTATATGATTTCCAATGAGATCATAGAATAAAAATTCCCCGGAGATTGAACTCCGGGAAGGTAGAGTAGAGATTTGTATGATAAAATAGAATCATATGATAAAGTCGTCAAAATGAGCAACCACGTTCAATAAAAAAAGATTTATTCTTCTTCATCTTCACCGATTCCCTTTTTTCTTACATACAACACGATAATCAAAATTGGATTGTCGTAGTTTTCGAACAAAGCATCAATCCACATTTGATTTGAGTTTCGATTGGAATTTGAATTCAATTGAAGAGTAATCCTATTTTTTTTTTTTTGTTTTAAGACCTGTAGTTCTAGCAGCCGACTCGCTTTTTTCAAATTGTTTTTCATTATTAAGAAAAGGTAACGAAGATAAAATACGAGCTTGTTTTATAGCAATCGTAATTAATCGTTGTTGTTTTAAGGTCAATCTATTCACCCGTCTAGATAATATTTTTCCCTGTTCACTAATAAATCGACTAATTAAACTCATGTTTTTATAATCAATTCGATCCCCCGATTGGATCGGGGGCAAACGTCTACGAAAAGATCGCTTGGATTTAAGAAAAAGTCGCTTAGATTTATCCATAGTTTGTTTATTCCTTATCCCAAAAATCCTATTTTGTAAAAAATAGGATTTGATTTGCTTTGTTTCTATTTTTTTATTCTTCTATTTTTTATTTTTTAATTTAGAATTTAATAATGTTTTTAATGTTTTTGTTTTTAAATATATTTCAATATATATAAATATATATATAAAATAAATAATATATAAAATAAATAAAATAGAATCTATAAATATATGTATATTTATATGTTATATTTAATTATATGTTATATATATACAATCTCTTCTATAATTTAGAACAATATGAAAAAAATATATCATTTTTCATGTTCCTTCGAGGGGTAACACACAAGTGATCAATTTTCTCTATTTCTTTATCTCCCCGTGAATCGTATGTTTGCAACAACAGGGACAGAATTTTCTCAATTCCAATCGACTAGGCGTATTGTGTCGATTCTTTTGAGTAATATATCTGGAAATACCCGTTGATTTCTTATTAACACTGTTTCGAACACAACTGGTACATTCTAAAATCACCCCTATTCGGATATCTTTACCTTTGGCCATGAACCTCCTTTGTGTTTTTGATTCACTTAACTCTTCTATTTTACGATTCGAAGCGAAAAGGAACAAAAAATAAAATAATAGAAGTTGCTAACTCGAAATCCAATTATGAAGGATCTCGTTCCAATCAATAATCAATATAGTCAATATAATATAAGTTATAAGTATAGTAATTATAAGTATAGTAATAATTAAGTAATACAATTCTAACTATATTTAGAATCACAGTACAGTATTTCTGTTTTCATTTAAGTATCCTATATGATATTCTTGCCCCGCATTAGCCATTCCATTTCTATTTCTGGTCTCACCCTATTATTTAATAGATTAATAGAAATGGAATGGATTATTAATTTATGAATTTCTTATTAATTAAATTCTCAATTGGAGCCTGGACCGAATTCCGAGTTTCACTGAGGCCGAATCCAACTTGATTCTTTCTCTTTTCTAACTTCTAAAAAAAAAAAAGAAAAAAGAAGGAGAAGGGGGGATTAATCACAGATATTTGATTGTATCTATAATCTTCTTCACCCCTTCCCGTGTCAATAACTAGAATGAAAAAAAGGGAAATATCAATGCATCCGGGAATAAACGATTGATCTCTATCAATAGACCTGCTAAAGCACCAAACCATAGAGTACTTACCACTGGTGCCACGGAGAGATATGTTTTTAGATCTCGCATTTAAAATCCTCCTTCTTTATTCTTAATTCTTATTCTTTATTATATTAATTATATTATAATTTGTAATACATAATTACATATATGATCAACATAATTACATATATGATCAGATGGTTATTTAATTAATAACGACTTGTATTTGTACGCAAAATTATTAATTCAAATTGAAATGTATAACGATTCATTAGATATTCTTTCTTTTTTTTAACAAAAAAAAGAGGTCCGTTTCTTCTCTGCCCGAGCATTCTCTAAAAATATTCATTTTTTTTGTTAGGCGGATTTCAGATGTATATAAGTCTTTTATTATTATTTATTATAATATATGTTATACAATATGAAACTAAAAATAAAAAAATGGCAGGATAATTTATATATATCAACCGAGAAAATCAAGATATGGAAAACAAGACAAAGATTCTTTACAATGACACTGTAAACCAATTGAAAGGGATGTAGCGCAGCTTGGTAGCGCGTTTGTTTTGGGTACAAAATGTCACGGGTTCAAATCCTGTCATCCCTATCCCTAACTATTACTTATCTTATGAGCAGTAACAAGGGATCAATTGAAACCGATTAAAAGTAGACATACATACTCAATAGAAATAGATGGATATTCTATCAATAGATATATGATGAGAGTTCTATATATATAGATTATGATAGTATATGCATGCAAGATGAATTGGGGTCACATAAAATTATTTTATGATTTATGAAAATAAAGCGC